GGTCTGGCCCATTGCTCGAAAGACGTTTTTACGGGATCCCTATCTACCAAAATTTTGACTTCTGGTTCCGGCGAACGAATAATCATTGAGTCCTCCTCTTTCCGGACAACACATATAAAGAGACCTGCCAACAGCCAAGAAATTGGCGAACCTACGAGAGATTCGAATGAATTTATCTCCCATATATATATATATTTTTTTTTCTTTAGTTATTCACTAGAGCAATTATGATCTGGAAGTCGCTCCGGGGCAAGTGTTCGGATCTATTATGACATAGCCGCGAGGCGCTCAACGGACCTTCTTAGGTTTTGAATTGACGCAAAAACAATTGTTGTGCAATCGAGTGTATTCATATCTCAATTTTAAGTTAAGTTCCTAAATCGAATGACTTAAAATTTCATGTCTTACATATTATATTAATCTCTTCCCAATCGCGCGAGTAGTTATTACTAAGAGACATACCGGTATCTATATTGAGTCATTCGAGGATCTCTTTTATTAGTTTTCGTTTTATTTTAATAGCAGAAAAAATTCTCTACTGTTGTCCCTACGAAATACCGGAAGAACGAGCTTAGAAGGGGATATAATGAAATTATTTGATTGATTCTTCCCAGAGGAGTGCTCCATGTTATTTAATGGAATAAGGTCAACAAACAAATTATAACAAATAGAAAAAAAATTCTAAATCATAATAATATAATATTCTATAGTGTCTATAGTATTTAGTGCTCTTATTCGAAACGCCGCGTGATCTTCAACCAATTATGCGCTTCAATATAATTACCAGGAGTAAGTGCTATAGCTTGTTTCCAATACTCAGCGGCTTGATCGAACCAAGCCTCCGCAATTTCAGAATCTCCCTGTTGAATGGCCTGTTCTCCCCGGTCGGAATAGGCGGGTAAATTCCTTCCCTTAGAACCGTACTTGAGAGTTTCCTACCTCATACGGCTCAGCAGTCCCTTTTTTGGCGCCCTGTTTTAGTTTTTATATACCATACCGCGGATATCTTATATCTAATTGAATGAGATTTCTCATAGATCTATCCCGGTTTCGTTTCGGGTTAACAAAAGTAGGTTAATTACATGAGTTTCAAACTTGAATTTTGATTAATATTAATAATCAAGTTTCGTTTTATCTTTTCTCCCACCTTCAGAAGAGTAAAGCATAGGGATTTCCCCTATCGTTAGAATTTTCTGCAAAGGTAACTATCTCGGTTTCATATCGAAATTTATATAGAATCTTTGAAAAAGCCTTTCGAAAGAAAAGACTTACTATCTTTGGGATCTGATGCTACACCGCTGCTCAATACCTTAGTGGATCGACTCTATTACATAAGTGGATTCCTAACCTTATTTCATATTAACATAAGTAAGCAGTTTTTATTGTATCGGCCCAAAACCTCGTTAATTGATCTTTACGGTGCTTCCTCTATCAATTAGATCCTTTATCCATAGAATAAAGTATCTAGGCATATCTTTTTCTTCATATTTTGACTTCTATGAAGTTTTTTTCTATTGCTACAGCTGATCAAAATCGTTGTTTTGGACGATTTATATGTAGAAAGCCTATTTGTTTCTAGTATTTAATAGTGGATTTTATCTTTCTTTTCTTTCTATAGTAGAGAGAGTCGCACGTAATGACAGATCACGGCCATATTATTAAAAGCTTGCGGTAAGAACGGATTTCGTTCGAGTGCCCGAAAATAATATTCCAAAGCTTTTGTATGTTCTCCGTTACTTGTGTGGATAAGGCCTATGTTATAGAGTATATAACTTCGATCATAAGGATCGATTTCTAGCCGCATAGCTTCATAATAATTCTGTAAAGCTTCCGCATAATTTCCTTCGGATTGAGCCGACATCCGTTACGGTCGTCATTCGATTTAAAAAATCTCCGTTCCAGAACCATACGTGAGATTTTCATCTCATACGGCTCCTCCCTTGATTGTGCATAATGAGAATAATACATAGAATAAAAAAAAAAGATTGAAAGATTCTCATTCTGAACCGAGCGGGGCTAGTGTTTTTGCAAGAAATCTCTAGCCAACCTTCCTGCAAAAGATCTTTTCTTACCAGCAAACGGTTGGTACTAGATAGAAAAGAAAAAGAAGCGGTAACTCCAACAATTTCTTTGTCCCTAACGCCCTTTAATTTCCAGGAATTAGTCACTTCAACAGTCTTCGATGGTTATACGGGTATCCAAAGTACGAACGAGATGGATTTTTGCTGTCCCAACCATTCTTGTTCGTCCCAATCTAGATAAGGAAAGGGGGAAATTTATAACAAAGTTTTCGTGTTGTTGATTCCGAAGTGTAGTGCTTCTTCCCCTATGCCCCCCATTGGTATTAGTGGAGTCGGATTGACCTGTAATACAGAACCTATAGGTGTAACCTTTCGCTCAATACTAGAATCGACTCGACAATTGAAGCATCCGAGGCTGCATTAATCGGGGATACACGACAGAAGGGATTGTTCTATTTCCAAACTTCACCTTCAATAAG